TATATTTATAAGAAACCTTTTGGGATATGGGTTGCTAGTAAGAGTAAAGGATAATTCCTGTTTAGTTCAGTTGATTTAGGAATTTCAGACTTTTTGAGGGTTTTTCTTAAGTTTGAAATTCCTAAATTAAATGAACTAAATGAATAGGAATCATTAAGTGTAATTAGTCGTGACAGTTATTAAATTCTTATATTATAATAGGAATACTCCTATATACCTATTATGACTATAGTAGAGAGAGATTGATTTATAGAAGTCATAAATGTGGGTTCCCCTCTTTAATTTTTATCTTAAAATTTAATTGATAGTTTTACTATAGAGCGAAAGTATCTTTAAGAATAAAGATAGGTATATATATATATCTATAAAGAGATATTTGAATAGATACAACTATATATATAGTAAATTCTTATATAACGATCAGTTACCTATAGAGAGGGTGAGATTAAAAATAACGATCAGTTACCTATAGAGAGGGTGAGATTAAAAATAACGATCAGTTACCTATAGAGAGGGTGAGATTAAAGCCTCTCATTTTTAAGTTTTAAAAAAAAATGAGAGTCTTTTTAGTTTGAGATGAGGATCATTTGATTAACTATCCAATAATTATTAATGAGGGGGGTCTGTTATGAGGATCATTTGATTAACTATCCAATAATTATTAATGAGGGGGGTCTGTTATGAGGATCATTACTTTTAATTGTTCACATATTAAAAATTAATTTTAAATATAATAATTAGTTAGGTTTTTTTCATCTAAATAGCAAAGTTTTATTCTTGCTTAATAATTTACTATAAGTTTGTTTTACATGTTAGTTTTTGCGTGAAATCTATTTTTTCTTAAAGAATTAATAATTTTATTTAAATCGCAGTATTTAATTTTATTAATCAAAGAAATTTGGAACTAGTAATATTTGATAGTACCGGCAAAAATCGTGCCAGCCGCCGCGGTTACACGGAGGGTACAAGTAAATATTGTTAGTGAATAGTTATATGTAATAATAAAGAAATTAATAATAAATTTATTAGGTGAAATTTTAAATTTAAATAATTTCTTATAAAAGTTATAGAAGCTATGAAATTTAAATTATAAACTAGGATTAGATACCCTATTATTTTAAATGTAAAAAAAGTTAATACTTGAGTAGTAATAGTTATGTTCTTGAAACTCAAAGAATTTGGCGGTGTTTTAGTCCTTTCAGAGGAACCTGTCCCATAATCGATAATCCACGTAAAACCTTACTTAACTTGGTTTTCAGCTTGTATACCGCCGTCGTCAGAATGTCCTTAGAAGGTTTTAATTTTCTTAAATTTTTATTAAAAATGATGTCAGGTCAAGGTGCAGTTTATGGTTAAGTGGAGATGGGTTACAATAAATTTATTTATATGGAAGGTATTTTGCAAATAAATATCGGAAGGTGGATTTGATGGTAATTTTATTAATTATGTTAATTTGATTTTGGCTCTAAAACATGCACACATCGCCCGTCGCTCTCGTTATTTAAGGCGAGATAAGTCGTAACATAGTAGGTGTACCGGAAGGTGTACCTGGAAAGTTCAAAGCAGAGCTTGAGTAGTTAAGCATTTCATTTACACTGAGAAGTCACTGTGCAATTCAGTTTGTTTTGAAAATTTTTATCTTACTAAAAAAATGTTGAAAAGTTGTTTATTTAATAAAATCATTTTTATTGAAAAAGGTTTTTGTATAGGATATAGATAAAATTATTAGTGTAATAGATTAATTGTATTGTGAAAGGTTGATTGAAATAGTTTGAAAATATAATTTTAAAAAAGTAGACTTAATTTGTTGTACCTTGTGTATCAGGGTTTATTAAAAAATTTTTAAATATTTATATTTCCCGATTTAAAGAGAGCTAATTAATTATGTTAGTTAATGTAGAATAATTATTAATAATAATTAATTAGTAATGAAACGTTATCCGTTCTTTAAGATATCTGGTTTCCTAAGAAATGAATTTAATTCAGGTATTAAAAATTAAGTATTTGTTTGTAAGAAGTAGTTATATTTTAATACTAATATCTCGAGGGATAAGCTTCGGGGTATAATCTATAAAAATATTTTTTGATAAAAATATTGTAGGCTTAGAATTAGCCATCAATAAGAGGATGTTATAATTTAGTTTTTATTTAATAAAATTTTCATAATATTTAGATAGTTCATTAGGATGTTATTTTTAATTTTAAAAAATTAGTAATAATGATAAAATTAGTATAAAAATTGTTTATTATTTGAATTTAATGTAAGGTTACATTAAGGAATTAGGCAAATAAATACTCGCCTGTTTAACAAAAACATGTCTTCTTGATAATAATTTGAAGTCTGACCTGCCCACTGAATAGTTTTATTTAAAGGGCCGCGGTATTTTGACCGTGCAAAGGTAGCATAATCATTAGTCTTTTAATTGAAGGCTAGAATGAATGGTTGGACGAGGTATTGACTGTCTCAGTGTAAATGAGAGTAGAATTTAACTTTTAAGTCAAAAGGCTTAAATAAATTTAAAGGACGAGAAGACCCTATAGAGCTTTATATTGATATATTTATTATTTATTTAGAAGTTTTTTGATAATATTTATTAAAGTATTTTGTTGGGGTGACAGGAAGATAAATAAAACTCTTTTTAGTTTAATTACATTGATTTATGAATTGTTGATCCATTTTTAGTGATTATAAGACTAAGTTACCTTAGGGATAACAGCGTAATCTTTTTCGAGAGTTCTTATCGACAAAAAGGGTTGCGACCTCGATGTTGGATTAAGGGTAATTTTGGGTGTAGATGTTCAAAGTTTAGGTCTGTTCGACCTTTAAATCCTTACATGATCTGAGTTCAGACCGGTGTAAGCCAGGTCGGTTTCTATCCTTAAATAATAGTGATGTTTTAGTACGAAAGGACCAAACATTGGAAATATTAATTTCTGTATAGTTGATTTATATTAACATTATTTCTACTTTGGCAGATAAGTGTAATGAATTTAGAATTCATTTATGTAAATAAATTTTACAGGTAGAACTTGTTTATATATGATTGTATTATACCTTTTGTCGGAAGTTTAATTTTAATTGTTTGTGTGTTAGTGGGAGTAGCTTTTTTAACTTTAATGGAACGTAAGGTTTTAGGGTATATTCAAATTCGTAAGGGGCCAAATAAGGTAGGATTTGCCGGTATCCCCCAGCCTTTTTGTGATGCTATTAAGTTGTTTACGAAAGAACAAACCTATCCTGTTTTATCTAATTATTTACCTTATTATTTTTCTCCAGTTTTTAGTTTATTTTTATCTTTGTTAGTTTGAATAATTATACCTTATTTAACAGGTTTATACAATTTTAATTTAGGTTTATTATTTTTTTTATGTTGTACAAGTTTAGGGGTTTATACAGTAATAATTGCTGGGTGGTCTTCTAATTCAAATTATGCATTATTAGGAGGTTTACGGGCGGTTGCACAGACAATCTCATATGAAGTAAGTTTAGCTTTAATTTTATTATCTTTTGTATTTTTAATTGGGGGGTATTGTCTTGTAGATTTTATTAAATTTCAAGATTATACTTGATTTTTATTAATAACTTTTCCCTTAGCTTTAAGATGGTTTGCATCTTGTTTAGCAGAAACTAATCGGACCCCTTTTGATTTTGCCGAAGGTGAATCAGAATTGGTATCAGGTTTTAATGTAGAATATAGAAGAGGTGGTTTTGCTTTAATTTTTTTGGCGGAATACGCTAGTATTTTATTTATAAGAATGTTATTTTGTGTGATTTTTTTAGGGAGAAACATTTATAATTTTACATTTTTTATTAAGTTAACATTTTTAGCGTTTATATTTATTTGAGCTCGAGGAACGCTTCCTCGTTTTCGGTATGATAAATTAATGTATTTAGCTTGAAAGAGTTTTTTACCTTTGTCTTTAAATTATTTATTTTTATTTGTGGGGTTAAAACTTTTTATTTTATCTATTTTAATTTAGTGAATTATTTTTAGTAAAAGTTAATAGAAGAATTAAACTTCTGTCTTATGTTTTCAAAACATATGCTTTACATTAAGCTTCTTAACTAATCTAGTAATTTATCTCAAAGCTTAAAAACTAAAGGATTGATAATATAGTACGAGAAATATAGAACAGTCAGAATTTGACCTACTAGTACATAAGGATCTTCTACTGGTCGAGCTCCAATTCAGGTTAATAGAATTACAATAACAAGTAAAGATCAGAATAATACTTGATTAATTGGGTAAAATTGTGTCCCTCGAAAGTTTCTTTTATTAGAAAATGGGAGAATAATTAAAATAGCAATTGATAAGACTAGGGCAATAACTCCCCCTAATTTATTGGGAATAGACCGTAAAATAGCATAAGCAAATAAAAAGTATCATTCTGGTTGGATATGAACAGGAGTAACTAGAGGATTGGCAGGGGTAAAATTATCTGGATCTCCTAGTAAATAAGGATCTAGAAGAGTTAAAACTACTAAAATAGCTAAAAGAGTAAGGAATCCGACAATATCCTTAAATGAAAAATAAGGATGGAAGGGAATTTTATCTACATTTCCGTTTAATCCTAAGGGGTTATTAGATCCTGTTTGATGTAGAAAAAGGAGATGAATTATAGTTATAGCAGCTACAATGAAAGGTAGAAGAAAATGAATTGTAAAAAATCGAGTTAAAGTAGCATTATCAACAGCAAATCCTCCTCAAACTCATTGGACTAAATCAAGACCTAAGTAGGGGACCGCTGAAAGAAGATTAGTAATTACTGTTGCTCCTCAAAAGGATATTTGTCCTCAAGGAAGAACATATCCTATAAAAGCTGTTCCTATTACTAAAAATAAGAGAAGTACTCCTACAGTTCATGTTTGAGTATACATATATGAGCCGTAATATATACCACGACCAACATGTAAATAGAGACAAATAAAAAAGAAAGAAGCCCCATTAGCATGAAGAGTTCGTAAGAGTCAACCATAATTGACATCTCGACAGATATGGGCAACACTAGAGAAAGCTAGATCAATATGCGCAGTATAGTGTATAGCTAAAAATAGGCCAGTGGCAATTTGAATAACTAAACATAAGCCTAAAAGAGAGCCAAAATTTCATCAAGTTGAAATATTTGAAGGAGCTGGGAGATCTACTAAAGCACTATTAGCAATTTTAAAAAGGGGGTGTCTGGTTCGGAGAGGTTTATTCATTAGTTTTTTTGACGTAAAGGGCCTCTAAAAATTGAGGTAATTTTTACAACAGCAATTAGTGTTAAGAATAAATATAATACTAATATAAGAGTAATATAACCGGTCGGTTGATTATAAAGTTTTATTAAAGAAGGGATACATTCTTCTGAATAGCTAGTAATTCTTAAGACTCTTAATATATCGCTGTTCAATAAATTAGTTAGTCAAAATACGGGGTCTAAAAACAGGCATACAAAAGTCATAGCACTAAAAGGGACAACAATAAATGTTACTATTTTAGTAGAAAGTGAAAATATTTCGTTAGAAGCTAATCTAGTAACATAAATAAATAGAACAAGCAATCCTCCAAGGAAGACAAGAAATAGGATATAGGAAAATCAGAATCTTTGAGTTATGAAGCCTGTAAGTAAACAAATGACTAGAGTTTGAAGTAAGAGCATTATTCCTATAGCTAAGGGGTGTCTTATTTGAGTGAAAATAATGCTGAGTATAATTCTTATTATTATAACGATTAATTGATAAATACAGAGAGTAGTTTAAATAAAATATTAGTTTTGGGGACTAATGATAGGAGGTTTCTCTTTTCTCTGAAGTTTTAAAAGGTTAAACCTTAATTTTGATTTACAAGACCAATGTTTTATTTAAACTATTAAAACTAATGTTAACATCTTTTTATTGAGGATTACCTATTTTTTTGTTTATGTGTGGGGGTTGAGTTTTTTCTTCAAAACGTAAGCATCTTTTGTTAACGTTATTAAGTTTAGAATTTATTGTTTTAAGTTTATTTTTAATATTATTTATTTATTTAAATATAATAAATTATGAATTATTTTTTAGTATAGTGTTTTTGACTTTTTCGGTATGTGAAGGAGCTTTAGGTTTATCAATTTTAGTGTCTATAATTCGTACTCATGGTAACGATTATTTTCAATCTTTTAGAATTTTACAATGTTAAAGTTATTAATTTCTTTAATATTTTTGATCCCGTTATGTTTTATACAAAATATGTGATGAATGGTTCAGTCAATATTATTTCTGATAACATTGTTATTTATAGGAATAAATGTTTTTAATTCTTTTTTTGGAAATTTAAGATATTTTTTAGGGTGTGATGTAATTTCATTTGGTTTGATTTTATTAAGTTTTTGAATTTGTGTCTTAATAATCACTGCAAGTGAATCAGTGTTACGAACTCAAAATTATCCTGGATTTTTTCTTTTAATAATTATTGCTTTAATAATTCTTTTATACTGTACGTTTAGTACTACAAACTTATTTATATTTTATTTATTTTTTGAAAGAAGTTTAATTCCTACATTGTTTTTGATTTTAGGTTGAGGGTATCAACCTGAGCGTCTTCAAGCGGGGGTATATTTACTGTTTTATACTTTATTGGCATCTTTACCTTTATTAGTTGGTATTTTTTATCTATATGATGTAAATTATTCTTTATATTTTCCGTTACTTCAAAGAGTAAATAAATCAAATTTAATGTTTTATTTATGTATAATTTTAGCTTTTTTAGTGAAAATACCTATATTTTTAGTACATTTATGACTTCCTAAGGCTCATGTAGAAGCTCCAGTTTCTGGGTCAATAATTTTAGCAGGGGTTTTATTAAAGCTCGGGGGTTACGGACTTTTACGTATTTTTAAGATTTTAATATTGTCAGGTTTAGCTTTTAATTTCTTTTGAGTAAGTATTAGTCTCGTAGGGGGAGTACTAGTGAGTTTAATTTGTTTACGGCAAACAGATTTAAAGGCTTTAATTGCTTATTCTTCTGTTGCGCATATGGGAATTGTATTAGGAGGTTTAATAACTATAACTTATTGAGGATTTTGTGGATCTTTTACTTTAATGATTGCACATGGTTTATGTTCTTCCGGGTTATTTTGTTTAGCTAATATTTCTTACGAGCGATTAGGAAGTCGAAGATTATTAATTAATAAGGGGTTAATAAATTTTATACCTAGCATGACTTTATGGTGATTTCTTTTAAGATCTTGTAATATGGCTGCTCCTCCCTCATTAAATTTATTAAGAGAAATTAGTTTATTAAATAGTTTAGTAGGTTGATCATGAGTCACAATATTAAGTTTAAGACTTTTATCTTTTTTTAGTGCAGCATATACTTTATATTTATATTCATATAGACAACATGGTAAAATTTATTCTGGGATTTATGCATGTGCTATGGGGTATTCTCGTGAATACCTACTATTATTTTTACATTGATTTCCTTTAAATTTATTAATTTTAAAAAGTGAGCCTTGTATACTTTGATTATAACTTAAATAGTTTAAATAAAACTTTGATTTGTGGTGTCGAGGATATGGATGAAAATTCATTTTAGGTCATGGCATCTTTATCAATTTGTTTAGTAAGTTTTATTACATTATTTAGTCTAGCACTAAGTTTAGTGGGTATAGGATTTTATTTTATTATACATGACTTAGTATATTTTATCGAGTGAGAGGTATTGACTTTAAATTCAAGTCCAGTGGTTATAACAATCTTATTAGATTGAATATCTTTAATTTTTATAGGTTTTGTATTATTTATTTCAGCGTTAGTAATTTTTTATAGTCAAGAATATATGGGTGGAGATATTAATATTAATCGGTTTATTATTTTGGTGTTGATATTTGTGTTATCAATAATATTTTTAATTATTAGTCCAAATCTTATTAGAATTTTATTAGGGTGAGATGGATTAGGGTTAGTATCTTATTTGTTAGTAATTTATTATCAAAATGTAAAATCGTATAACGCAGGTATATTGACAGCTTTATCTAATCGTATTGGGGACGTAGCTTTATTATTAGCCATTGCTTGAATATTAAATTTTGGTAGTTGAAATTATATTTTTTATTTAGAATGTAGCCGAGATAGTTTAGAAATAAGAATTATTGGGGCATTAGTTATATTGGCTGCTATGACTAAAAGAGCTCAAATTCCGTTTTCTTCATGATTGCCGGCAGCTATAGCTGCCCCAACACCTGTGTCAGCTTTAGTTCATTCTTCTACTTTAGTAACAGCGGGGGTTTATTTATTAATTCGATTTAATGTACTTTTAGCTGGTTCAAATTTAGGGACATTTTTGCTTTTGTTTGCTGGCCTTACAATATTTATAGCTGGATTAGGGGCTAATTTTGAGTTTGATTTGAAAAAAATTATTGCTTTATCAACTTTAAGTCAGCTAGGTTTAATAATAAGAATTTTGGCTATAGGCTTTCCTAAATTAGCATTTTTTCATCTTTTAACACATGCATTGTTTAAGGCTTTATTATTTATATGTGCTGGGGCAATTATTCATAATATAAAGGATTCTCAAGATATTCGATATATAGGAGGATTAGTTCTGCAAATGCCTTTAACTTCTTCTTGTTTTAATTTATCAAATCTAGCTTTGTGTGGAACCCCCTTTTTAGCAGGATTTTATTCTAAGGACTTAATTTTAGAAATTGTTTCTTTAAGTTATATAAATTATTTTAGTTTTATTCTTTATTTTTTGTCGACCGGTTTAACAGTTTGTTATTCTCTTCGGTTAGTTTATTATTCAATAAGAGGGGATTTTAATACTTTTTCTTTACATCCATTAAATGATGAGGGTTGAGTTATACTTCGAGGTATAATAACATTATCTTTTATAGCAGTAATTGGAGGTAGAATGCTTAGTTGAGTTTTATTTCCTACTCCTTCAATAATTTGTTTACCTTTTTATTTAAAAACATTAGCGTTAAGTGTAAGAATTTTAGGAGGTTGAATTGGTTATGAGTTAGCTAAATTTTCTTTAACTTATAATTTACAGACTTTACGTATACATTTTTTAACAAGTTTTATAGGATCAATGTGATTTTTACCTTTTATTTCAACATATGGAGTAAGAGCAACACCTTTATATTTAGGGGGTAGTGTTGTTAAGTCATTTGATCAAGGGTGAAGAGAATATTTTGGAGCACAGGGATTATATCAGACATTTACGGGCTGGTCAAAGATTAGTCAGTGATGACAAAATAATGACTTAAAGACCTATTTAATTAGTTTTATTTTATGGGTAATTATTTTATTATGTTTAGTTTCATTATATTCAAATAGCTTATATTTAGAGCGTGACACTGAAGATGTTAAAGAGATTATTACAATCTTTGAATAAACATATTTATAAAAGTTAAAACTTTATTTTTACAGTGAAAATGTAATGTTTTTATAAACTATATAAATAGAAATATTAACGGAGTTTAACCGCTAAAGAAAAAAGTTAGCAGCTTTTTCTTGAACCACTTATTTCCTTAATTGGAGAATATAACTCATTTATATCATTAACAGTGATACGCCTCTTTTTGGCTTCAATTAATTAAAGAATAAGGATAATTATTATCTAGGGTCAGGTCGAAACTGAATGCAATTAATCGCTTCTTATTCTAAGACAGATTGAATAATCAATACCTTTTGGATGCAAACCAAATGTTATACTTAACTACAGTCCTAATGTGCTCAATCTAAAGCTCCTTGATTTCATTCATGATAAAGACCAATAAGAAGAATAGCTAGAAAGAAAAAGCTTACGGCTATTCAGATTATTAGACTTGAAAAAGGTAAAATAATAATTATAGGGAGTAATAAAGCAATTTCTACATCAAAAATTAGGAAAATCACAGCAATAAGGAAAAATCGTAAAGAGAAGGGGAGTCGAGAAGAACTTTTAGGGTCAAATCCACATTCAAAGGGGGATCTTTTTTCACGGTCGATAATAGATTTTTTGGAAAGTACAGAGGCTAGTCCTATAACGATAACAGCAATAATGATAATAACGGTGGCGATGAAAGAGATTGTTATAATTATTTATTCTGAATTATATTCAGTCCGTTTGATTGGAAGTCAACTATACTTGTATACTAAATAAATTTAACTACCTCATCAGTAAATTGAAATATATAAAAATAATCAAACTACATCAACAAAATGTCAGTATCAAGCTGCAGCTTCAAATCCAAAGTGATGATGGACAGAGAAGTGGTAGAGAGAATGGCGAACTAAACAAATTAATAAAAAGGTAGTTCCAATAATAACATGTAATCCATGGAAACCTGTGGCTACGTAAAATGTTGAACCATAAACGGCATCTGAAATAGCAAATGGGGCTTCAACGTATTCATACGCTTGGAGAATTGAAAAATAAATACCTAGGATTACAGTAAAGAATAATCCTTGTAAGCTTTGACTATGGTTACCTTCCATTAAACCATGGTGGGCTCAAGTTACCGTAACTCCTGAAGCTAAAAGGATAGCTGTATTAAGGAGAGGAATTTGAAGGGGATTAAAGGGTGTAATTCCAGCTGGTGGTCACATAGCTCCTAATTCAGTAGTCGGAGATAAACTTCTATGAAAAAATGCTCAAAAGAAAGATAAAAAAAAGAAGATTTCAGAAACAATAAATAAAATTATTCCTCAACGTAAGCCTAGTGTCACTGGATACGTGTGAAGACCTTGAAATGTTCCTTCTCGGGTAACATCTCGTCATCATTGAAATATTGTAAGAGAAGTAATCAATAAGCCTAAAGATAATAGGGTTGTTCTATACTGATGAAATCAACTTAAGAGTCCTGAAACTGTCACTAAAGCTCCAATAGCTCCTGTTAAAGGTCAAGGTCTTTGGTCTACTAAATGATAGGGGTGATTGGCGTGTGTTGTCATTAATTAACTTCTCTAGAATATAATGTTCTGAGAACAGCAAAGACATAAGCTTGAATTATTGCTACTGCTGCTTCTAATACAAGGAGAGCAATTTGGGCTACAATTAAAAGTGATAGAATAGAATATGCAAGACTAGGGCCTGTATTCCCTAATAGGGTTAAAAGTAAATGTCCTGCAATTATATTAGCAGCTAATCGGACAGCTAAAGTTCCTGGGCGAATAATATTTCTAATAGTTTCAATGCATACTATAAAAGGTATTAAAACAGCCGGGGTTCCTTGAGGGACTAAGTGGGCAAATATATGTTGAGTATTATTAATTCACCCATAAATTATAAAACTAAATCATAAAGGAAGGGCTAAAGCTAAAGTAAAGGTTAGATGACTAGAACTTGTAAACACATAAGGGAAAAGTCCTAAAAAATTATTGAATAAGATCAATGAAAATAAAGAAATAAATATAAAAGTTCTCCCGGCATGACCATTAGGTCCTAAAAGATTTTTAAATTCATTGTGTAAAGTTAATAAAATCTTGTTTCAAATTAATCCATAGCGATTAGGTATAAATCAATAGGCTGAGGGAATTAAAGTAAGTCCTAGAATTGTTCTAATTCAATTTAAAGATAAATTTATCACACTTGTTGCAGGGTCAAAAACGGAAAATAGGTTTGTTATCATTTTCAATTAAAAGAAGTTTGGGTTATCTTTTTTTCAGAAACTTCAGGTGTTTTAGGAAGAAAAGAAAAATAGTTTACAGCATTAAAAACTACTAAAATTATAGAAAAGGCAATAAAAAGGGCTAATCAACTAATAGGGGCTATTTGTGGAATCAAAGAATATTAGATTAATACTAATAATTTTAGCATGACATACTAAGGTTAAATTTAACTAATTCTTTCACCAGAAGTAATTGCTAATTTACTATGAAGTGGTTTAAGAGACCAATACTTGCTTTCAGTCATCTGATGATGCTTCACTTAAAGATGTGATTCATGAAATGAAAATATTAGTAGGGACTCTTTCAATAACAATAGGTATAAAGCTATGATTAGCACCACAAATTTCTGAACATTGCCCGAAAAATAATCCGGGTCGATTTATTAAAAAACTAGTTTGGTTTAGTCGACCAGGAGTACCATCTACCTTTACTCCTAAAGCAGGAACAGTTCAAGAGTGAAGGACATCTGCTGCAGTAACTAAAATACGAATTTGAGTATTTATAGGAAGAACCGCTCGATTATCAACATCTAAAAGTCGAAAACCGTCATTTCCTATTTCATTATAGGGTGTTATATATGAATCAAATTCAACTTGTAAGAAGTCAGAATATTCATAACTTCAGTATCACTGATGGCCAATTGTTTTGAGGGTAATTGCAGGGTTTCTAACTTCATCTAGAAGATATAGTAATCGAAGAGAGGGAAGGGCAATAAAGATAAGTGTAACTGCTGGTAAAATAGTTCAAATAATTTCAATTGTTTGTCCTTCAAGTAAATATCGGTTAATGTTACTATTAAAGAATAAAGTTGCAAGTAAATAACTAACTAAAGCAGTAATTATAATTAAAATTAGTATTGCATGATCATGGAAAAAGGTTAATTGTTCTATTAGAGGGGAAGCTCTGTCTTGAAGACTTAAATTTGCTCATGTTGCCATTAAATCAAATTCTAACAAAAGGTTAATCCTTTATAAATGGAGCTTAAATCCAGTGCACTTATCTGCCATATTAGAAGCCTGAAAGTATAGGTAATTCAGAATAACTATGTTCAGCTGGGGGTAGATTTTGGTATCATTCAATTGATGTTGTTATTTGTAAAGGAAATAAAGCAATTCGATTAGTAACTATACTTTCTCAAATAATAAAGAGAAGAAATAAAACTCCAATAAATGAAATTGTTGAACCAACAGAAGAAACAACATTTCATGTAGTGTAAGCATCTGGGTAGTCAGAGTATCGTCGTGGTATTCCAGCAAGTCCTAAAAAATGTTGAGGGAAAAAGGTTAAATTAACCCCAAAGAACATAATACAAAATTGAATTTTTAATCAATGAGGATTTATTGTTAATCCGGTAAATAAAGGGTATCATTGAATAAATCCAGCTATAATAGCGAAAACAGCTCCCATAGAAAGAACATAGTGAAAATGAGCAACGACATAATAGGTATCATGAAGGATGATATCAATTGATGAATTAGCTAAAACAACTCCTGTTAATCCCCCAATAGTAAATAGAAATACAAAACCTAGAGCTCATAATAAAGCTGGACTATAATTTAATTGAGATCCATGTAATGTAGCAAGTCAACTGAAAATTTTAATTCCAGTAGGAACAGCAATAATTATTGTTGCAGATGTGAAGTAAGCCCGTGTATCTACATCTATACCAACTGTAAATATATGATGAGCTCAAACAACAAAGCCTAAAAGACCAATAGAAAGTATAGCATAAATTATTCCTAAAGATCCGAAAGCTTCCTTCTTTCCTCTTTCTTGGCTAATAATGTGAGAAATTAAACCGAATCCAGGAAGAATTAAAATGTAAACTTCAGGATGTCCAAAGAATCAGAATAGGTGTTGGTATAGAATAGGGTCTCCCCCTCCTGCAGGGTCAAAGAAAGAAGTATTTAAATTTCGATCTGTTAAGAGTATAGTAATTGCTCCAGCTAAGACTGGAAGAGAAAGTAGTAAAAGTAAAGCTGTAATTACTACAGCTCAAACAAATAAGGGTATTCGATCTAACGTTATACCTCTAGAACGTATATTAATTACAGTTGTAATAAAATTTACAGCCCCTAAAATTGATGAAACTCCGGCTAAATGAAGAGAAAAGATTGCTAAATCAACTGAAGATCCAGCATGAGCAATTCCTGCGGATAGGGGAGGATAAACTGTTCACCCAGTTCCTGCTCCATTTTCTACTAAACTACTAGCTAAAAGAAGAGTAAGGGATGGGGGTAAAAGTCAAAAACTTATATTATTTATTCGTGGGAAGGCTATATCAGGAGCTCCAAGTATTAAAGGAACTAATCAATTTCCGAATCCACCAATTATAATAGGTATAACTATGAAGAAAATTATTACAAATGCATGTGCAGTAACAATTACATTATAAACTTGATCATCTCCAATCAAAGAACCTGGTTGGCCTAGTTCAGCTCGAATTAACAAACTTAGAGATGTCCCGACTATTCCGGCTCAAGCTCCGAAGATAAAATATAAAGTTCCAATGTCCTTATGATTTGTTGAAAATAATCATTGTCGCGGTAGAATGGCTGAGAATTAGGCGATAGATTGTAAATCTATTTAGGAGGATTCACCCTCTTCTACCAGGCTTTATAGTCATTAAATGATATTAGACTGCAATTCTAAAGGAGTAAGTATTTTACTAAGGCTTAAAGAATGAATTTACTTTATTTACAGCTTTGAAGGCTATTAGTTTGATTAACTTAAAGCCTTAAAAGATTCTAAATAAAGTAGAACAAATAATTAATCCTAAGGTTGAAGATATAGCTAAAGTTAATGCAATTAAGTTACTTGAATTATTAATTGTAAATCCCGTATTTCAAGTTGGTTCGGCATATGTAAGTATGAATGCTCCAAAACTTGTACGTAAATAATAAAAAAGGGTGATTAGCGTTATAACTACTATAATAGATACTAAAAAGATTATACCTGACTGTACTATTGATTGAATAATAATTCATTTAGGTAAAAAGCCTAAGAATGGGGGTAATCCCCCTAATGAAAGAAAAGTAACAAAAATACTAAATTTGGTAACCGGGTTAAGATAATTTATTGAAAAAATTTGCTTTACATGAAAAAGTTTAAATGTATTAAGTATAAAAATAATTGCCATAGAAAGAAAACTATAAACTGTAAAATAAAGATATCAAAGATTTTCCCCTACGCCCATAGCAGCAATTAGTCAACCTAAGTGATTAATTGAGGAATAAGCTAAAACTTTTCGTAAAGAAGTTTGGTTAAATCCCCCTAAAGAACCAATCAATACAGATAGAGCAATAACAACAGAAATAAACAAATTTATTGATAAATTATATGACAGAAGTATTAAAGGTGCAATTTTTTGTCAGGTTATTAGTATTAATCCATTTATTCAATTTAATCCTTCTATTACTCCTGGAAATCAAAAATGAAAAGGAGCTGCCCCTATTTTAAGGAGAAGGGAAGAACTAATAAGCATCGAAATAAATATATTATTTACTAGGAAAGAACTACCAGAATTAAATATAAGAGCAGCAATGATTACAGTAAAAAGCAAAGTAGCTGAAGCAAGTGCTTGGGTCAAAAAATATTTTAGTGAGGCTTCAGTTGAAAGAAGATTATTTGTATTAGTTATTAAAGGAATAAAGGATAATAAATTAATTTCTAACCCTATTCAGGCCCCGAATCATGAATTAGCTGAAACAGAAATTAATGTTCCTCTAACTAAAGTTATGAAAAATAAAAATTTGGTTGGATTGTTAAGCATTAGAGAGAAGAGGGTTAAAACCTCTATAAATGGGGTATGAACCCAGTAGCTTAATTAGCTTATCTTTCTATTTATATAGCCTAGTGTATGGTGCACAAAAGTTTTTGATACTTTTAGAAATAGTTCAAATCTATTGGATATAATGAAGGTAATATAAAACTACTTGATTTATCCTATCAAGATAACCCTTTAATCAGGCACTTCATT